GAATTCTCTGTAATAATTCGCAAATCCGAATCGGCTAATTGTTCTCTGATAGCACCTGCCCCCGTAGAGATTTCTCGGTTTCGAAATTTCTCAAAACCTTGAGTAGTAAAAAAGAGTGGGATGCTGTATTTCCAGGATTGGATTTCATATTCGAATGAACCTCGTAATCGTAAGAAAGTAGGTTTTTTAGCTATGGACCTAGCAAAAGAAAAATTGAGATAGGTTCCTATAGTATTGGATTCCCCCCCTCACAATCGGACGTGAAGGTTTCCTCTCATCCGGCTCAAGTAGTTACACCAAATAAAGAAAGGGGTTCTTCTTCTTTTTAAACTTTGTTCGAGAAAACCCTACAAAAAGCTACTCTTTACTCAAGTTCCCAGTAAGGACCAGCCTTTCATTGATTCATTCTTATCTTTTTTTTTGTTATTTTCACTCTAACCCTTTTTCCTTTCTTTTATGTTGTTTACGAAAAAAAGGAAATGTGAAGTTATTGAGTAGTCTACTTCCCCTCAAATGATGAATCCCCTGAAAGGAATATTGTGGGACTCGTAAAGGATTTATTTGTCTATATATTGTATTGTTCCATTCGATCTTTTTTAGGTCTCTACTCACCTCGATGGTTATGTGCCATGATATCCCTTGAAGCATATATGCGATAGATAAGCTCCCGTAACCATGCCATATTCACTTGCGCTTGAGATTTTCTTTCTCAAAGAAATGGAATGTCTAATTCCACAAAAAGTCTTTTTTTCACGAGGTATAACTAACTATTCCTATATTATCTGTTACGGAATCGACCATGGATCAATTCCCCTTTTCTTCCATTTTTAAGTCTTGAATGCACCCATAATTCTGAGCTTCATGTTCCTCCTCCCAAGATACATGTCAGAGCCGGGGGCATCCCAATCAGATTAAATGGGATGACAGTTTCTCAGTCCAAATCTGTCAAATGAAAATTTCGATCAAATCACACATCGCAATATACTAGGCCCTCTAATTCCCTAAGGGGCTTATCTAAAAGATTCGCAATATAACTAGGAAGACGTTTCAAATACCACACATGAGTCACTGGACATGTCAGTTTGATGTATCCCATTTGGTACCTTCGTATCCGAGAATCAACAAATTCCACCCCGCATTCTTCACAATATTTCGGGTCTTCTTTTTCAGCCCCAATCCCTCGGTAATTTCCACAAGCACAAATCCCACTTTTTATGGGTCCAGAAATTCTTTCACAAAACAATCCATCTTTCTCCGGTTTATTAGTTTTATAATGAAAAGTATAGGGTTTTGTCACCTCTCCAACTATCTCTCCATTGGGTAGAATTTTTTTTGCCCAAGCCCTGATTTGTTGAGGGGAAACTGGTCCAATTCGAAGTTGTTGATGTTTATACTGGTCGATCATAGAATAGAAATTCTGATTCATTGAGATCAAGCTTCCTTCCTATTCATCTGGAAGTTCTTTTCAGATACAAGGAAATGATTCAGTTCCAGGGCCAAAGATCGTAGTTCTCGAACGAGCAATCGAAAAGATTCTGGAGCACCCTCTGGATTAGGTACTGTTGATCCAATAATCGTAGCACCAAGTACTTCTTGACGAGCTCTAATATGATCAGATTTATAAGTAAGCATCTCTTGTAAAATATGAGCAACACCAAATCCCTCTAGAGCCCAAACTTCCATTTCTCCTACTCTTTGTCCCCCTTGTTTGGCCCTCCCTCTAAGGGGTTGTTGTGTAACAAGTGCGTAATGCCCACTGGAACGTCCATGGATTTTATCATCAACTTGATGAATTAATTTTAGGATATAGGACTTTCCTATTAGAACAGGTTGTTCAAAAAGATCTCCTGTTCTTCCATCAAAGATTCTGCTTTTTCCCGGATATTCGGGTTCAAATACCCATGGATTTTTTGTTTGCTTACTGGCTTCATATAATTCAGAAAACACTAGTTTTCTTGAGGCCTCTTGCTCATATCTCTCATCAAAGGGCCCTATTCTATAATGTTTCTTTAGCAGATCCCCCGCTAACCCGAGCGAACATTCAAATATCTGTCCCACATTCATTCGTGAGGGGACTCCTAATGGATTGAATACCATATCAACGGGCGTTCCATCTTGCAAATAGGGCATATCTTGTCTAGACAAAATCTTAGAAATTATACCCTTATTCCCATGCCTTCCAGCTACTTTATCACCTACTTTGATTTCACGTTTCTGTGAAATATATACACGAATCCTTTCTGGATTATAATTGGAAACCCCCTTTCTATGGATCCATCTCACATCAATAACTCGACCCCTTCCCCCTATAGGTAGTCTTAGAGAAGTTTCTTTTGAAGTGGATACCTGAATGCCAAGTATAGCTCGTAATAATCTATCCTCCGGGGCATATGAAGATTCGCTCGCTGTCTGAGGTGTTAATTTACCTACTAAGATATCACCTGTTTCTATCCAAGATCCCAGCATCACAATTCCATTTCTGTCTAAATTTCGGAGTAAACGAGCCTCTAAATGCGGAATATCCTTAGTGATTCTTTCAGGACCTTGGCTTGTTAAATGAGTCTGAATTTCATATTTCCGGATGTGAAAAGAAGTATAAATATCTTCATAGACCAGACGTTCGCTAATTAGTACTGCGTCTTCAAAATTGTAACCTTCCCATGGCATATAAGCTACTAATACATTTTTTCCTAAAGCGAGTTCCCCACCAGCTGTAGCCGCACCACCCGCTAGAATTTGTCCCTTTTTAATGTATTTACCCCGCTTAACCTGAGTTTTTTGATGCATACAAGTATTTTTGTTGGAACGTTGATACATAACTAATGGAATGCTTAGAGTATCCCCATTACTTGAGAAAATGATCTTTTGAGTATCAGTATAAATGATTTTTCCCTTGCGTTCAGCTATAGCTGAAATCCCCGAATCTAGAGCCGTTTGGCCTTCCAACCCAGTTCCAACAATGCACTTCTCGGACCGAGAAAGGGGAACTGCTTGACGCTGCATATTAGAACTCATTAAAGCTCGATTCGCATCATTATGCTCGATAAAAGGAATGAGGGAAGCTCCAATCGAAAAATATTGGAAGGGAAAAATGCTTCTAAGATGAATCTCTTCCCATGCAATAGTCAGGAATTCTTGACGATATCGAGCAGGAACAACCTGTTGTTCTTGAATACCCCGATTCAAGGCCAAAGAATTTCCTGCTGCTACCATATAATATTCATCTCTATTTGGTGATAAATAAACCATCTGTGCCTCTTTTGATCTCTCAGATAATTTATAAAACGGACTCTCTATAGATCCCCAATAACCAACCTTCACATGAATAGCTAATGATCCGATAAGTCCAACATTGATTCCTTCGGACGTGTCAATAGGACAAATACGTCCATAGTGACTCGGGTGGATATCTCGTATCCGAAAACTAGCAGTTCGTCCCGTCAATCCTCCAGGACCCAAATAACTCCATTTTCGCCCATGAACAATTTGTGTCAACGGATTAGTTCGATCCAAAACTTGAGATAAAGGGTGTAGGCCAAAAAACGATTCATAAGTAGTTGTTAATGAAGTTGAAGTTACCAAATTTTGAGGAGTAGGTATCAATTTATGCCTGATTGCTCCACATATAGTTCCTCGAACCGTATTTTCTAAACGAACAAGAGCCAATCCGAATTGATCCTGTAATAGATCTGCTACAGAACGAATACGTTTATTTTTCAAGTGATTCATATCATCAAGTGTACCCATTCCCAATTTCATTCCAATCAAATGATCCACCCCAGCCAATAGATCTCGTGGTAACAAAAAAGTATTGTTTTGGGGTATATCAAGATTCAGTCTCCGGTTCATATTTCGTCGACCAATCTTTCCTAATTCACATCTTTGTTGAAAAAATTTCTTTTGTAATTCCTTGCATAAGGACTCAGAAAATACCGGATCCCCCCCTACACAGGCAAATTGTTGATAAAACTCCAAAATAGCACTTTCTTTTGACCCAATATTTTTTTTCTCTTTATCATTCGGGAAAGACAAGAAAATCTCAGGGTAACAAACATTATCTAGAATTTCTCTTATATTCGAACCCATAGCTGATGATAGAACTAGAATAGATATTTTTTGTTTTCTACTTACACGGGCCCATATCCTTGCTTTTCTATCAATTTCTAATTCCGACCTTCCCCCCCAATCCGATATTATAGTACTGGTATAGACAGAAATTCCGTTATGTTCCAATTCTGAACGGTAGTAAATACCGGGACTTTGCAATATTTGGTTGATCACAATTCGGTATATTCCATTTACTATAGAGGTTCCAAAAGAATTCATTATAGGGATGTTTCCAATAAAAACGGTTTGTTCTTGCATATTTCTACCGGTTTTCCAAATTAAGACCGCGGGTACATATAATTCAGAAGAATATGTGAGTGATTCATACACAGCATCTCTTTCTTTTATCAAGGGCTCTACCAATTGATATGTTTCCACAAATAATTGAAATTCAATTTCTTGATCTCTATCTTCAATTTTTTGAAACTTATGAAATTCTTCCGTCAAGCCCTGATTAATGAACCTACAAAATCCCTCAAATTGTATCTGACTAAATCCAGGTATTGTGGACATTCCCTCATTTCCATTCTGGAGCATCTTAATCTGAAGTTTCCTCTTTATTGAAAAAATCCCATTATTGGCTTGGCTCACTATTCATCGAACCCTACCTATTGATCTAGCAATGATGGAATGGATATTCTGTTTACTGAATCACATAAAATTTTAGTCAACTCCATCCATATATATCATACATATGAACGGAAGCAAGACAGAGAAATGGAGGGCATTTTCGATGCAAATTCGAATTTGAGCTTGAGCCAGGTACAAATAGAAAGAAATGGAAATTGATAAAGCATTCCTGGGAAAAATTCTGTCACTTAGGCTGATGGAGTCTTTTATCGGATATCTAAATTGATCCAATTTAGACCTAATTCTTTTATTATGATATTATGATCAGGGTACAAAAAAATAAAAAATCAATGAAATATTCAAGCACGATGATCCTATATAGGGATAGGATATGTGCATAAGAAATAGACCCGGGCTCGGTATCCACGTATAAAAATATCTGTTCTGGAGTTTACACTGTTCTTTACACTGTTCTGGGGTTTACATATACACATATATTTTCTTATAATTAGAATTGATAATGATTAGTCGTAAATCAATTGGATTTTGCATCCATTAAGATAATACAAATGGAGATACAAAATTAAGAGCTGTTCGCTAATTCAAAGTAAGAAAAGTAAGTAAGAGTAAAAGAGTAATAAGTAAATAGTTAATGAAATAAAGAGTGAATTATTCTAAATTGCCCTGCATTTTACAGTCTGTGCTGTGACCGGGGCCGGGAATCTTTTCACTTTTCTATCAAATCTAGAGAAAAGTGAAAAGAGAAGGTAAGTTTTTAAGCGACGCGTGTTTTGAGATAAAATCAATCGAAGAAAAGAATAGAAACAGGATCCAATAAAAAGGAGGAATTCTTTTTTGGAAAAAGAAAAGATAAGTACAACGGGATTCAAGATCCAAAAAGAAAAGGAATTCAGAAAGTAAAAAATTCAAATCAAAACAAAATGAGGAGAGGAATAGAAAGAGAATAATAATAAAGAAATAATAAATAGGATTCTAGAAATTCTAGAAAGATAAGAATATAGAATTTCTTTATTTCTTTATCCATTTTGGATGGAATTTGGCGGCATGGCCAAGTGGTAAGGCGGGGGACTGCAAATCCTTTATCCCCAGTTCGAATCTGGGTGTCGCCTGATCAACAAAAAAAGACTTGGAATTTCTTAATCCTGTTGATCGAACTTGACGAATCCTTGTCCCGCAAAAGCATAGGCAAGGGCTAGGTCTGTCGATACTTTATTTTGAGAACCCGTAGGGCCTATAAAAAAAAAAAAGACTGTCATCTTTTTTCTCAAAATCTGGGTTCTGAGTGTGGCTCAAACAGGTACCAATAAATCTGAAGCAACCCAATCTTCTTAATGATTGGTTTGGGCTATTCTGAATTGAATCAAATAAAAGAAATAGTGAGAATCATTCTGGGCATCAGAACTATGAAAGTAAGAATAAAGTCAGAAGTCGGAAATCTTGGTATACAAAGGTTCCTAAGAGACACTCCATTTTGGTAAGAAAGGATTCTAAAAAATACTATAAAGACTCCCTAATTATTTTACACTATAACTTCACTTAATATTGAAATATTGAGGTAGTGTCTACTAACTCTGTCTGCGATGAGATTAGATTGGATAGGCTGATGGTAAATTCATTTAATAATTGTGGAAAGAACTTATTTGTATCCAGACTCACTAGAGGCTCTGAGTGCTGCTCATAAATTGAATCAGAATGGTTGAACGGCTCTTCTTTTTTTTTTTCTTATATCTTATATTTTCTATTTTTTTTTTTCAATTCTTTCTATTTCAATAGAATTCTATTGAATAAGAAATCTAGGAAATTTTTATGAGTGGATTTATGAAATTGTTTCATAAAGAGCCGTAAGTAAGAATCCTATTTTGACTCTGCACCATTCATTCCACTATGATTATGAATCAATAATGGAATAATTCCTTCAATAGGGGACATCATTCACATGGATATAGTAAGTCTCGCTTGGGCTGCTTTAATGGTAGTGTTTACATTTTCTCTTTCACTTGTAGTATGGGGAAGGAGTGGGCTTTAGAGCTAGGAATATTACTAATTTAGTACTTTACTGAAAAATCTACTTGTATCAATTGTGATCGTTTTGCGAAAGCTTAAAAAAAAAAACTTGACTTGCTTTAGTTTATCTATATCTAGTTTATCTATATCTATATATTCTTTATATATTCTTTATTAGTAGTAGTAGTATTAGATTCTTCTATTTAATCCTCTATTAAATATTTTTCTTTTATTATTCTATTTTATTATATTTATAGAATATATGATATGGTATTTATATGGTATATTATGGTATATTATACCCGTACGATTCTTCCTACATTAATTCTTTCGAAGGGCCCCCGGATCCATATCCATAAGCATAAGAAGAGATAGAAAAAATCAGGAATTCAAGCAGTTGGGCTTGCAATTCTTTTGGGTTGATCGAAATGCATACAAATGGGTGTAGAGAAAAAATCGAAAATTCGAGTGCTATTTCGTTTTGATGTACGTCTAATATATATTTAGATATAGAATAGATATCTATTGTCAATTTATCTATATAAGAGAAAGCTTCTTTCTGTATACAATACAACTTTATGTTTTATGTACTAAGAATATGAATGAATATGAAATATTCTACAATACTCAATTGTATAGTGTGGTAGAAAGAGCTATATATAGCTCTTTCTACCATACTATCTCAGATACTTCTGATTCTTTAAGACTTAAATAGAGTTTTAAACCTTTTCATTTCTTCAATCATTGATAAAAATGAATAATTCAAGTTTCATTCAAATTAATCATTTTGGCTGACTG